TGATTATGTTATGATAGAGTAATTGTGTTATGAAGAGCTAATATTAAATAGTTAATAACTAGGATCCCAGTAGTTTAGGAAAGAATTCTGATAAATAAATGCACAATTTGTGTTCTGAGAGCCCGCTTAGCTCAGAGGTTAGAGCATCGCATTTGTAATGCGAGGGTCATCGGTTCGATTCCGATAGTCGGCTTTTTTCTCTATTTTTTTTTTCATTTTTGACATAAGGGATAATCTCTTTTTATATTAGGAAAATAAATAGATATAGAATAGAATTCAATTCGGATACTGATAGAATCTTTCCAATTCTTCTTTGTACTACATTAGTACAATACTTTAAGTAGATTTCACTTCATTTATTAGAATATAATATTTGTCATTTAGTTTAGTTTTTATTTTTCTTTATGAGATTTTCCATTTTAAAAAGGAGTGTTTATGTCACGTTACAGAGGGCCTCGTTTCAAAAAAATACGCCGTCTGGGGGCTTTACCAGGACTAACCAGAAAAGAGCTTCCAGTTAGAAGAGTTCGAAGAGAACAATCGCTCTCCAGTAAAAAATCTCAATATCGTATTCGTTTAGAAGAAAAACAAAAATTGCGTTTTCATTATGGTCTTACAGAACGACAATTGCTTAAATACGTTCGTATCGCTGGAAAAGCGAAAGGGTCAACCGGTCAGGTTTTACTCCAATTATTAGAAATGCGTTTGGATAACATACTTTTTCGATTGGGTATGGCTGCGACTATTCCTCAAGCCCGTCAATTAGTTAACCACAGACATGTTTTAGTTAATGGTCGTATAGTAGATATACCAAGTTATCGTTGTAAACCTGAAGATATTATTACAGCCAAGGATGAACAAAAATCGAGAACTCTAATTCAAAATTCTCTTGAATCAGCCCCCCGCAAACAATTGCCAACCCATTTGACTCTTCATCCAGTCCAATATAAAGGATTAGTCAATCAAATAATAGATAGGAAATGGGTTGGTTTGAAAATTAATGAATTGCTGGTTGTAGAATATTATTCTCGTCAGACTTAAACCTCGTTAAAATAACAAGAATTTTGATCCGAGTATTTTTCCCCATTCGTGTATAGAAGTGGGTGTAGGAAAATTGTTATTCCTTGCCCACTTTATCCACATAAATAGAATAAGTAAAAAGAAATTGAATAAAAAAGAAATTGAATAAAAAAGAAATTGAATAAATTTGAACTTTTAAGGAGAATTTAATTATGCCACTCGAAAATCCCACAAATATACTAAAATTCATTCAAAAAAAGAAGAATGATGTGACTATTTTTATACAAAAACATAAAAAGGTCACTATAGTTATATTGCATGTTGCTTTGACTCTATCCGTGTCCTATTATATCGGCGGCCTATTAGTATTTTGGAGAAAATTAGACCTTGACGTAACAGATACGGCGGCCCTTCTGGGGGCAGGGGAAATTTTGGTACTGGTTTTCTATATTACAGAAAGAAATTAGGAATAGAGAATGCATATCAAAGTTGCAATAATGTTATCTATTATTATTTCAAACATTGAGGTCAGTAACATTGATGAACTTGGTAAGGGTGCGGAAAGAGAGGGATTCGAACCCTCGGTAAACAAAAAGCCTACATAGCAGTTCCAATGCTACGCCTTGAACCACTCGGCCATCTCTCCTACATAATGATTATGTCCCTAAACCGAGTGAATAGTGAGGCATTTATATCCCATTTGCGTAGGCGCACACAATACAATCAATTGAAACTAAAAAAATAGAAAGAATTTGTTGTTTTTTTTTTTTTTTTGAAAAAAAAAAAATCTACTTCAAAGCCTACCGTAGAATAAAGTAATTTGATTAATAAGTCCATTTTTACGTTATTTCGTACTGTATTGTACAATTCCTTTGTTTGGGGAATTATTTTATCACGCGATAAAAAATGAAATTATAGAATGGATTGCTCCCTATGACTAGATCTCGGATAAATGGAAATTTTATTGATAAGACCTTTACCATTGTAGCCAATATCTTATTACGAATAATTCCGACAACTTCTGGAGAAAAAGAGGCATTCACTTATTACAGAGATGGTGCGATTTGATTATTCTTTTTTTTACGGATCTCAGTCTTAGGAGAAAGATACATTCTTCAGAGACAAATAAAAAAAATTGAAAAAAAACCTACGCTTGCTGAAGGTGAAGTTTGGAAATAAAACGATTAATCCCTTCTGTCGTGTATTCCCGATTAATGCAGCCTCAATATGCTTCAATTTTAGGTTTATAGTATTAAGCGAAAGGTTATACCTATATATACCTATGTATGGGGTTAGGTGAATCCTACTCCACTAGTACCAATAGGCGGCATGGGGGAAGAAGCACTACGCTAGGGAATCAACAACAGGAGAAAAATTTGTAAAAAAATACTTCCTTTCTTATAGGGATCGGGACTAACTAGAATGGTTGGGACAACAAACATCCATCTCGTTCGTATTTTGGATACCCATATAACCATCGAAGACTGTTGAAGTGACTAATTCCGGGAAATTAAGCGGCGTTGAGGACAAATAAATTGTTGAAGTTACGATTTATCCAGTAATAACTTACTAAATGTTAATAAAAGATCCTTTACAGAAAGGTTGGCTAGAGATTTCGTGTAAAAACACTAGTCCCGCTCAGTTGATAATGAGAATATTGCAATCTTTTTTGATTCCATGGATGTTTATCATTATCCACATAAAGGAGGAGCCGTATGAGATGACAATCTCACGTACGGTTCTGGAACGGAGATTCTTTGAACCGAATGACGACCGTAACGGATGTCGGCTCAATCTGAAGGAAATTATGCGGAAGCTTTACAGAATTATTATGAGGCTATGCGACTGGAAATTGATCCCTATGATCGAAGTTATATACTTTATAACATAGGCCTTATCCACACAAGTAACGGAGAACATACAAAAGCTTTGGAATACTATTTTCGGGCACTCGAACGAAACCCTTTCTTACCTCAAGCTTTTAACAATATGGCCGTGATCTGTCATTACGTGCGACTATCTCCACTATAGAAAGAAAAAAGAAAAGAACCTCCACTAATAGTACTAAATACTAGACAAAAAAAATAGAAATAGGCTTTCTACATATATATCGTTCGAAACAACGATTTTTATGAGCTGTAGCAAAGAAAGAAACTTCATAGAAGTCAAAATAGGAAGAAATAGAATATATATATGCCTAGATACTTTTTTCTATGGATAAAAGATCTAATTGATAGAGGAAGCACCGTAAAGATCAATTAACAAGGTTTTTGGCCGATACAACAAGAACTGCTTACTTCTATGATGATAGATTCGAAATCAACTTATGTAATAAAGTTGATCCCCTAAGGTTTTGAGCAGCGGTGTAGTATCAGATCCCAAAGATAGTAAGTCTTTTCTTATGAAGAAAAGTCTTTCTCAAAGATTCTATAGAAATAGATATATTCTATATGAAATGATATATGAAATCGAGATAGTTACCTTTGAGAAAATTCAAATAAGAACGTTAGTGTTAATGTCGATGCTTTATTCTTCAGAAGGTAGGAGAAAAGATAAAACTAAAAACAAAGGATGAAATTGAATTATTAATCCAAATTCAAGTTTTAAACTCATGTAATTAACCTCTTTTCTTGTTATTAACTCCAGAAAAAATGGAAGATCAAAAGAATTGACTGTTGAGCCGTATGAGTCAGGAAACTCTCAAGTACGGTTCTAAGGGAAGGATTTTACTCACCTATTCCGACCGCGGAGAACAGGCCATTCGACAGGGAGATTCTGAAATTGCAGAATCTTGGTTTGATCAAGCTGCTGAATATTGGAAACAAGCTATAGCCCTTACCCCTGGTAATTATATTGAGGCACAGAATTGGTTGAAGATCACAGGGCGTTTTGAATAAGAACAGTCTTTTTATTATTTTCTTTTTTTTATTCTAATTCGAATATTATTGTCTATATTTTATTCTCTAATAGAGAATAAAATATAGAGAGAATCCATTCTATATATTGAATATTGAATTTTTATAGTTTATTGTCCCCATCAGTCAAATAAAAGGGTCCGTTGAGCGCCTCACTGCTATGTCATAATAGATCCGAACACTTGCCCCGGATTCACTTCCGGATCCTAATTGTTCTAGTGAATAACTCAAGAAAATATAGAATAGATGGGAGATAGAAGAGAAAGATATTCAATAGAAACATTTCTCATAAGTTCACTAATTATGTTTTATGTTGGCGGGTCTCTTTGTATGTGTTGTCCGGAAAGAGGAGGACTCAATGATTATTCGTTCGCCGGAACCAAAAGTCAAAATTTTGGTAGATCCAGAAGTCAAAATTTTGGTAGATAGGGATCCCATAAAAACTTCTTTCGAGCAATGGGCAAAACCTGGTCATTTCTCAAGAACAATAGCTAAGGGACCTGATACTACTACTTGGATCTGGAACCTACATGCTGATGCTCATGATTTCGATAGCCATACTAGTGATTTAGAGGAGATTTCCCGAAAAGTATTTAGTGCTCATTTCGGTCAACTCTCCATTATCTTTCTTTGGCTGAGTGGCATGTATTTCCATGGTGCTCGTTTTTCCAATTATGAAGCATGGCTAAATGATCCTACTCACATTCGACCTAGTGCCCAGGTGGTTTGGCCAATAGTAGGCCAAGAAATATTGAATGGTGATGTAGGGGGAGGTTTCCGGGGAATACAAATAACCTCCGGTTTTTTTCAGATTTGGCGAGCATCTGGAATAACTAGTGAATTACAACTCTATTGTACTGCAATCGGTGCGTTGGTCTTTGCAGCCTTAATGCTTTTTGCTGGTTGGTTTCATTATCACAAAGCTGCTCCAAAATTGGCTTGGTTTCAAGATGTAGAATCCATGTTGAATCACCATTTGGCAGGTCTACTAGGACTTGGGTCTCTTTCTTGGGCGGGGCATCAAGTACATGTATCTTTACCAATTAACCAATTTCTAAATGCTGG